GAGTCTTCTGACAAAAAATTCGGCACACTCCAAGATGTTCTATTTTGACATAAAAATGTATTCGCTCAAGAAGGACTCCAGAAGATATTAATCGTAAAAAAGAGGATTGTTTACAAGGAAACACTAATAGAAATTCGTATTCATATATATATAAATTATATAAGAACCAAAATAGTCTTTTATTTTCTTTTGAAAATACGTAAATAGATTTTTTCGGAATAATGAGACTATTCCAATTATAATATTCGTGGAGAAGGAACTGCAATAAATGTAAAGAGAGAACATCCTGGATCCAGGATTGAAGCATTTGGACCAAGATTTCCATATGGACGGGATAGGGTATTAATATATCGGACAGATAATTTAAATGCAACAATTTATCCTCTAAAAAAGGAAATATTGAATGACTAGATTGTAAATTGTGAGATTTTGGTATTTCTTTTTCTTCAAGAGAAGATATTAACTGCAGCGAAAATGGAATTTCTACAATGACTGCAAAACCTTCAGATAGAATCTGAGAAAAAAAATGAAAATAATTGTTATGCCCAACAAATATCTTTTGGTAAATATCATTAACCGAATAAATCAAATAATTTTTTTGATACATTCGAATAATTAAACGTTTCACAAGTACTGAACTAAATTTATTGTCATAACCCAAGGAGTTTTGGGGTTCATAAAAAATTGAACTATTTAACCCATGATCATAAGCAAATACGTAAATATATTCTTGAAAGAGAAGTGGATATAGAAACTGTTGTTGCCGAGATCTATCTTCTTCTAAATATCCTTGTAATTCTTCCATTTATATTTCCACGTGAAGCAGAGGTAGAAGGAACTTCTTGAGTTATAAAATAACTGATACATAGTGCAATATGGTCAAAACAGAGTATTGTGTATTATGTATAATAAAGAAGATTATGTACAATAATAATAAAAACCTGTAAAGGAAAGAGGGAATCCAATCAATAGGTTTTTTTACTCCCCTTTTTCTATCAAAAATGGTTTATCTTCGTTATAATTATAATTACAAGAGGATAATGACCCTTTATTTTTGCAACCTGATTGCTCTTTTGATTTTGGAATTAATTATCTTTATCAGTATACTGTTTCTTTTACACATTCGTCTCTAACCCATAATAATCAATATTTAGGATTCAAAAAAAAAAAAAAAAAGAATCAATGGTCTCCTCACGGGAGACCCCATCCTTTCCCGTACCAGGCACTAATCCATTTTTAACGTCTAACTAGATCGGGTAATCATTTAATTCAAATTAAGAACATAAGCTCGTTGCTTTTTGGTTTATCAGAATTGGAATTGGAGCCATGAAGCTCTATCCATTTATTCACTAGACCAAACTATAAATTTGAATTTGTCCACTTCCCTACCAAAAAAATTGTAAGAATTGAGTAAGGAGAAATTCTTAATTTCACTTTCATTTTAATTTGAAATTTTTTCAATGAAAATAAAATAATAAATCTATTATTTTATTATTATTTTATTATATTACGTATTACGACATGCTGCTTTTTCCATTCATTACCTTTGAGGATCAGTCGTGGTCTTATAGACTCTACCAAAAGTCTGGACGAATTTATTGCTTCATCAAAATGTGTAAAAGATCATAGTCGCACTTAAAAGCCGAGTACTCTACCGTTGAGTTAGCAACCCAACCCTTCAAAACAAAAGTTGGATATGTAGATACGATCAAAATAAAAAACCAATTGAATTAGACTGCGCGACCCCATCAAAACATTGAATTAAGAACAAATCTTTCTTGTTGATTTATTGATCAATTATAAAAAAATGTATAGATCATAGTAAAAAACACCAAATTCCTAATAGAAATGCCAAAATTCCGACGGACCAATCGTTTATTTATATTTATTTATACATTTCTTTATTCTTTATACATATACATTTTTTTATTTAACCCAATTAACCCAAGTTAAGAAAAAAAAACACACATCTTATATGACAGTAAACCCGGCAATACAAACCCGTCATTTGACTGAAGTGAATTGAAAACCAAATCCAATAATACAATATAGGATAGGGTCAGGATAAAGAGATTTCTTTATCTACGATCAATTATATTTGTTCAATATAACATTGTCAATATAAATATGACTAGAATGGTGATAAAACGAATAAAAAACTGAAGTAAATCAAATAAAGATTTTTGTTGGATTGGCACAAACAAAAAAATATATAAATAAATCAGAAATTTTTATAAAATAAGGAAGAGATAAAGACAGACAGGTTTATTCAATCAATAAAGGATAAACAAGATTAATTCCTTGTTTGTTGCTGGATTCCTATAACAGGAAAAGGACAAATTATAGATAATAAATTGTAGGTAAATAATTACACTATATATATATTTATTCCTCCCCCCCTTTTTTCTTTATTTTATTTTGGTCTTTTTTCTTTTAATTAACTTTTAATTTTAACTAATTAAAATTAACTCGAAATTTTTTCTTTAAATTTAAATAAATCTGCTTTCCTAAAAATGTCAGAAACAGTTCCTGTTGGTTGAGCACCTTTTTCAAGGAAATATAGAATAGCAGGAACGTTTGAATAAGTTTTATTATTTATCGGATCATAAAAACCCACTTTTCGAAGATCTCTCCCTTCTCGTCGGGATCGAACATCAATTGCAACGATTCGATAGATGGCTCATTGGGATAGATGCACATAAACAATCTCCCCCAGAAACGTATAAGAGGTTTTATCCTCATACGGCTCGAACTCGAGAAAAAAAATTTTATTCGTACTCATAACTCAAGTTGGGTAATTCTGACATAGTCCCAGGGGAATCCTTAAACATTTATTGAGCCGTCTCTAACCTCTTTTGTTTGTCTCATCCCGAGTCAATTATTCTGATCCCTTTCTTGAGACAATTGAAAATAGTGTTTCCTTGTTCCGGAATCCTTTATCTTTCCTTTATAAAATCATTGGATTTAGACATTACTTCGGTGATCCTTACTCCTTTTCAAAAGGGCAGCAACATACCTTTTGTTTTTTGTTATTTTATTCTATATAATCTATATAAATATAAATGGAATACGAAGAATTGATTTCCTAGGATACACCTTTCTTTTTATCGAAAAAAACTTTTTTTTTTTACTTGTTTCAAGTTTAAACCTTTCGATTTTTTTTATTGATATTGAGGATATATTTACAAAGTTGGTCTAACTTATTGATTGATTAGCACTAACCCTAGATTCTTCCCCTTGATAAATAAATCAATCTTTTCTACTCGAGCTCCATCACGTACTATCAATCTAAGACAAATTAGATTCCTAATGGAACAGAACAAATTATGTCGAGACAAGAGCATCCTCATTTTTATGGAAAATGGTGGATGTAAAAATCCACAGCCGATCATGTCCTTCAAGTCGCACGTTGCTTTCTACCACATCGTTTCAAACGAAGTTTTACCATAACATTCCTCTAAAAAAAAAAAAAAAAAATGAAATTCAATTGAATTTCAAACCATGATGAAATATATTTAAGGTTAAATATATTTCATTTAATATGTGTAATCATGAATAGTCATTGGCTCAACAAGCAGTATATAATAGTCCATACTTTACTACCTATGGATAGTTTCTACCTATGGATAGAAAAGTATTCTATACACTTTTTGCGAATCTGGGATAAGGATAAAGTTCAGTAAGAATGATCAAATTTATTGACCTCGATATTCTATCATAATGAATAAAACATATTTATAAAAAAAAAAACGTTTGCTAAAGACTCATTTACATCTCCAACAGATTGTTCAGGATGGTCAATCATGAAGGATACATATTTATATAATATAACAAACAAAAAAACTATAAAACTAAAATTGATTAATATTAATTTTAATTGAATATGTTTAGTTTAAAAAACTGGAGCAAAATCCATTATTAATCAAATAAACTCGTCCAACGACCCCAAAACAAAAGGTCGTAAATTTCTAGAAACTATTGATTTATCATACTTTTTCAAGTACCAACCAAGAGTTCATAAAAAAAAAATATTAAATATTATTAAACATATTACAATTATATATATAATGAGTATATATATGAGTATAGGACTTTACCTTGTTTATTTTATATGATATGATCATATGGATTTTTTATGGTTATATGGTATATGGATTTTTTTTTTTATTTTGTTTTACTTCAGGTTCGACAATTTTTCCATCAATTTCATAAAAAAGTTCAATTCAAGTACAAGTATATGAAATATACTAATTTCCCCCAATCCTTACTTTACATTACATAGATTTACAAACATATATTTCCAATAATTTTTATTTGATAAATCGATAAATCTAAGATATAAGATAGAAAGAAATGGAATTCCGACAATTCTCCTATTTTGTTACCATACCACAACTTTAGAGGTTTTCTAAGACTGATGATGAAACTGATTAAATTAGTAACAAAAACTCGCTATTCTTTAGTATCATCTCCAAATTGGGATACCGATTTTTTACTTTAGGCGTTGTGTGGAAGGGAAGAGGGATGTCTTTGTTTCACGCTGCAATTAAGAATGCATTATGTGATAATTCACATTTGATGAATATGTTATATTCAATTTAGTTAAATGGGTAACTAACTTAAAAATTAATATAACAATATAACATAGTACGAGCATATTCTGAATGTGAATGATAAACCAAAAAATAATTTTAATTAAAAATGAAAAAAAAAAATACATTCTAAGAATTCAGAACAACTTTTTGTTCTCTTAAGGATTTTTTTTGTTTTATGTGGGATACAGTGTGATCCTATCTTCTGTTTCTGATAGATAGGATCTGGGACGGAAGGATTCGAACCTCCGAGTAACGGGACCAAAACCCGCTGCCTTACCGCTTGGCCACGCCCCATTTTTATCCTTTGGCATTTGGCACTAGTAAAGACTACTAGTCTTATTAGTTATTGGTCAACCCCCCCCCAAAAAAAAATACCCAAAAAAGTACATTACATAATATGTAATACATAATAAATACATATGAAATACATATGTAGCATATTTTTGTTGCTAGGATTTAAGACATATAAATTATATATATAATGTAATGTAAAAATAATGTAATGTAAAAAATTCATTGATCATTACATAGAATTCAATTAAGATAATGTATGAAAGTAGAATTCCTTTCTTTTTCATTTTTCCCTTATAAAAATAATTCAATCAAAATAAAATTATCTAATACACAAGAACGAAATGTTTGTTATGCTTAATATCTTTAGCTTAATCTATATCTGTCTTAATTCTGTCCTTTATTCGAACAGTTTTTTCTTTGCCAAATTGCCCGAAGCTTATGCGGTTTTCAATCCAATCGTAGATGTTATGCCTGTTATACCTCTTTTCTTTTTTCTATTAGCCTTTGTTTGGCAAGCTGCTGTAAGTTTTCGATAAAATTTTTAATACTTTGCCAAATAGACTCATTTTGCCAAATCCAAATCGATTCATGATTTATTCGATAATAAAATTCGAAAAATGAATAAGATCGACTAAGTATTACATTATTATTATAAACCCTCGATTTCGATTCAAAAATTTCAATTATTGTATTTGTATATTAATATAATATTAAATAATATAATATTAAAAATATTAAATAACCGCAAAGATTAATTTGGATTAGCTTATTTACTCGTTCTCACCTTTCAGTGAGCAAAGAGTTTACTGGGTCTAGGTCCCGTACGATGCCTAATTGTCGATATGACAAGAAGTTTTTTTTTTTAAGTTGTAAGTAATAAATAAAAATCTTATTACATACAATACAAAGAAATTCGTAAAAATGACTTTCTTTTACAAAATTGAATTTTTTTGCAGGGGGGTCGTGTAAAATTAAACAAACAAATTAAATAATAGATGTGTTGATAAAGAAAAAATAAGTAATCTATTCCCTTTTTTTTTTGAAAATAAGATTATTTTGGAGGTTGTGTAATGCTTAGTCTTAAACTCTTTGTTTACACAGTAGTGATATTCTTTGTTTCTCTCTTCATCTTCGGATTCTTATCTAATGATCCAGGACGTAATCCTGGACGTGAGGAATAATTTTTTTTTTCTAAATCTAAACTTTTCTTATTATTTTATCTATTCTATACTATAAATTTACCTATGATAAATTCAAGGAATTTCAATTCCTTTTGAAAGTTCGAAATCGAAAGTATCAAGCGGGTCGAGTAATCAGAGCGAGCGGAGAAAGAGGGATTCGAACCCTCGGTACTAATAATTCGTACAACGGATTAGCAATCCGACGCTTTAGTCCACTCAGCCATCTCTCCAAACTCCAAATGGAAAATAAAATTTCTTTAATTTATAAATAAATTTATAATTTAATTTAAAGAAATTACGGAGAATTCAATATTTTCTTTATTTTATTTTCATATATTAATATTATGAATTAATATTAATATATTATGAATTAATATATATTACTATTACATATATAATTACATATATATATATATATTATAATTATAATTAATATTATAAATTATTTTAATATTATATTATAAATTTATAAATTATTATTTATAATTAAATTATAAATTAAATGCAATTATAAAATTTTATATTATATTAGGAATTTCCTATTTTTCATTAATATAAAATAAGTAAGTTCAGAGTAAATAAATAACGAATTTGATCAGGAATTACATTTAGATAATGATTCGAAACAAGTATCTACAATACAATAGAAAGAATACCTTACTTCTACTTCTTTGATTTTGTACGAAAGATTTATTCCCCCGGCCTGGGCCGGGTCTTAGTTAAGTACCGGCCAGGCCAATACCTCTTTTTGTCTAGTTTCAATGACCCCTTCAATCCGAAAATACTAGCAATCCAACAAAACAAGGATATATGGGATATATATATATAGTCTTATTGAAATTTATGTTGAAATTTATGTATGTTATTTAAAAAATTCGAAAATTTGAAAAGCTTTGTGCCCTTTACCCTTTTAAGTCCCTGGCTAACAGGACTAAATATGCGTCAACACCATAATTTGGATCCTATCTTGATTGCGTCTCACTCCTTTGTTCGACAAATAGTCCATTTATATACAATAATGTATATGTAGCGGGTATAGTTTAGTGGTAAAAGTGTGATTCGTTCTATTAAAAACTTAAATAGTTAAGGGAAGGGGTATCTCCGTTTTTTCATACTCCGATCAAAAACTTTATTTCTTAAAAAGGTTTAATCCTTTACCTCTCAATAGCATATTTGAGGAAGAACATACATTCTCACGATTTGTATCCAAAGTCCTATTATAAATCCATTTTTATTTATTAAATATTAAAAATAAAAATGGATTATGTAGTCGTGAAACATAATTTTTTTGAACTGGATCCAGTCTTCCAATTGAATAAGTATGACTAAGGATCCATGGATGAAGATACAAAAGTTTAGTTCCAATCGTAACTAGATCTTCTATTTTGGTGTTGTAAAAGGGAAATTGAAGCCAAACAAGCTGGAAGAGA